ATCATACTTACGTGCATTATTAACCACTCGGATTGGAGAGCAGGTACTAATATTTTGGATTCGTGTATTTCAGTTAAAAGACCTGAAGTAGCAAAGCCCTGGGTAAAAATAGCACTTGGTCCAATTATTGTGCTTAGAAGATTTTGATTTTTTTTGAAATACGGGACTATATGAATCAGGGAAAAACTCCATGAAAGGAAGATTAATGATTCATATAAATCACTTAGTGGAGAATGTCCCGAATAAACCCAACGAGTAACTAATAATCCTGTTATACAGGAAAAAGTCATTATCATCCCCTTTTCGGATGAATCATATAGTTTTACGATTTCATCGACTAAAAAAGTTATGAAATGAATTGTAATTACAATTGAAACAATCGAAAAAGAAATATGAGTTAATATATGCTCTAAAGTTGAAAATATCATAAATTTTTTTTAAGGAGTCCCATAATTATAAAAAGGAAATCGGAAATTGAATTCATTATAGGATCTATTTACTTTTTTTAGGAGATGACATGCCGCCACTCGGACTCGAACCGAGATGCTCTAGCACTGCTTCCTAAGAGCAGCGTGTCTACCAATTTCACCATAGCGGCTTGTCTTGAATTCATAATACCCTATGAATAAGCAATCGTCTAGATTTAAGAATTAAATTGTTGCAATATTTTTTAGGAAAGATTCAAATTGATGAATAAAAATTCGTTCAAATAGGTATTTGAAGGTTCATTATTTGAATTTAGGGTCTTAGTTTTAGTGTGTATTTTAGACTCTCCTGGACTTGAACTCTTGGAAAACTAGATAGTCCAACTATGAATTAAGGGATAGAACCCCCCCCAAAAAAAAAACATTTTTGTTTTGTTTTAATGAACTGTTTTTGATTTATTTGATTTCAAACATCGAAACCAAAAAATCCATTTTATCAATGAACAAAAAAATTTTGGATCAGTAAAAATTGACACATATTTATCCAAAAAAATTTGTTAAGTGTTTTTGAGTGGATTGATGGCAATAAATATATGGGAGTCTATATAGGAATTCATAGAAAATCCAAAAAGAAGAAAGTTGCACAAAAAGGTTTAGAATTTTAATCAATTAGTTTCAATGATTTTGATTTTTTACTCGCCTTTCTATAGAGAAAACGTGGATCTAGAGAAAAAAGAAAACCTTATCTTATATTATTGCTTATATTATTGTAAGAAACAGGCTGATGGGGAAAATAATACTCCCCACCTTGGAAATGAGAAAATATACTAAAAAGACAATTACGTATCTTATGTTTTTTTGTCAAAAAAAAAGGATTCTTTTTTTTTTTTTGAATTCAGTACGGTAAAGAGAAAAATCCTTATTCTAATTCTAAGAGCGAAACAAATTCCATTTCCTATTGATTAACTCAACAGGGAATGGAAAGCGGGAATTTTATTTTCGAAACGAAATGAGTCAATTTTTGAGTCAAGCCGATTCAGATTATTGTAACATGTTATGTTTTATTACTTATTTTATTTGTTTGTTGCACAAAAAAACTTTTGGAATTCCCGGTAGAAATAGATTTCCCTAAGGAAAACGCTTTTAACGCTGCCCAATACCCCTTCCTTTTCCAAAAATTTTTACGAATACGCTTTTTTGATGCAGAAGTACGTTTTTTTGGAACTGCCATTTAAATAAAAATTAAGAGATTACTCATTGGTATAGCTGGATGTGAAAGACATCTATTGTTCAAAAGAAATTTGCGCTTTGCCAATTCATTATGTATTTCTTTTCTAGATAATATTTTTGATTCTAAAAATCAAAAAGAATACATAAGATGCGTGAAAGATATGGGAAAATCGCATAAACTATTTTTATTACTAAAAAAAAAGAATATTCTTTTTTTTTTAGTAACTTGTCAAATTCGCGAAAAATATGCCTAATTTAACTTGAATTTGAAAGTTCGAAGGAGACTAGTAATTAATCTGCTTTTTTCATATGATTTGACCAATTGTAACTTCTTGATTTGAATATTTGAAGTATTTAGCAGAAACTTCTAAAGAATAAGTATAAAAAGAAATAAAAATTCAAAAATTCTATTTCTATTTAAGTTATTAAGTTAGTGCATATCTTTATTTTTTTATTGACTCCTTTCAAAAAGAGGTAAGATCCGGTGAATCGGAAACAATTAATATTAATTAAGAATTAAAAAACTTTTTTTATGGAACAGACATATCAATATGCGTGGATCATACCTTTCCTTCCACTTCCAGTTCCTATATTAATAGGAGTGGGACTTCTTCTTTTTCCGACAGCAACAAAAAATCTCCGTCGTATGTGGGCTTTTTCGAGTATTTTATTGTTAAGTATAGTCATGATTTTTTCAACTAATCTGTCTATTCAGCAAATAAAAAGCAGTTCTATCTATCAATATGTATGGTCTTGGACCCTCGATAATGATTTTTCTTTAGAATTCGGCTACTTGATCGATCCACTTACTTCTATTATGTCAATGTTAATCACTACTGTTGGAA